CGAGTACAGACGGTTCTTTCCTCCCCACATGGATAGAAGTAGATAAACGGGAATTAATTCTAACTCCCACATGATAAAAAAAAGTAAAAGGTCGCGAGAAGAAAATGATCCTATTTGACCACTGTACATTGCTAACATCAGAAAATGAAATAATCGAGAATCCCGAGTAACAGGCCAAGCCGATAAAGTAGCTAAGGTGGTGATGAATCCCGTTAGTAAAATGGGTCCTATAGAAAGTCCATCTATTCCTAATCTCCAATGAAAATCAAAAAAACGGATCCATTTATAATCCTCCAATAGTTGGATTAATGGATCGTCTGGTTGGAAATGATAACAGAATGTATAAACCGTTAGAAGGAGTTCTAAAATACATATACATATAGTATACCACCGAATGACCCTATTTCCCCTATGGGGAAGAAAGAAAATTAAGGAACCCGCAGATATTGGCAAAACTACAATTATTGTTAACCAAGGAAAATAAGTCGTGGTAAAGACAAGATACACTTGGACCAGAGAGACCCGTGCTCAAAAATCAAAATATCTTGAGCACGGGTCTTGTCGGTAAAAAAAAATCAAATGGATTCAAGTAGAGTTTTTTGGAACGTATCAATAAGCTAGACCCATACTGCGAGTTGTTTCAGCCCCTAAATAAACCCGAACACTCAAGAAATCCGTTGGACAGGCAGATTCACATCTTTTACAACCAACGCAGTCTTCTGTTCTTGGAGCAGAAGCAATTTGTTTAGCTTTACATCCGTCCCAAGGTATCATTTCTAATACATCGGTCGGGCAGGCTCGGACACATTGAGTACATCCTATACATGTATCATAAATCTTTACTGAATGTGACATTGGATCTATACATTTTTGAACATTATAAGTTTTCGATCTAGTAAGCTTAGAAACAAATCCTATATTTAAATACCAGATGAATCAACAAGTTATCAGAATTTTTCTTTAATTAACTTCTGGACTGGTTTATTATAAAAGGAAGGGCCAAAATACTTTGATTTCTTATGTTTTTGCAGACAAGATTATACCTTAATGTAGCAAACATGCTAATTCGAATTTCTTTATGAATATTCGAATTCCTATGATTAATACTACTTATTCAACAAATTCGATTGGTTAATACGAGTGGATTTTCGATTACGATAAATTGATGAAACAATAGCCAGTCCAATAGCTGCTTCAGCGGCTGCAATAGCTATAACAAAAATTGAGAAAATATCTCCCTTTAATTGACGATTATCAAAAAAATCAGAAAATGTTACAAAATTGATATTAACTGCATTCAATATAAGTTCAAGACACATAAGGGCTCTAACCATATTTCGACTTGTGATCAATCCATAAATACCGATAGAAAATAAATAGGCACTCAAAACAAGTACATGTTCGAGCATCATTAAGCAACTCCTTATCAATCTCATTCATTTCAATCTAAATAACAATTCAATCGATTCAATTGTAACAAGCATGGAATATTTTAATTGCTGATTTTTTATTGACGAGCTACAGCAATTGCACCTATTAAAGCAACTAAAAGAATTATTGAAATGAGTTCAAATGGAAGAAAAAAATCTGTTGATAAATGAATTCCAATTTGTTGACTATTGCTTATCAAATCTTGTTCTACAACTTGGTTTGATCTTGTAGTCCAAATAATCCCGTACCATGACGTATCTGGAATAGTAGTAATTAGTGAAATAAAAAGACTTGTACAAACCATTGAAGTAACCCCATTCCCAACAGTCCAAAGATGAGAATCTTTGGAATATTCTAAACCATTCATGAACATCACAGCAAAAATAATTAAAACATTTATAGCTCCTACGTAAATAAGTAGTTGCGCAGCAGCTACAAAGTAGGAACTCGATAGAATATAGAATAATGATATACAAACAAGAACCAATCCTAACGAAAAGGCAGAATAAATTGGATTGGGAAGTAATACCACCCCTAGACCTCCTAAGATCAGACCCGATCCCAGAAAGACTAAAAGAAAATCATGTATTGGCCCAGGTAAATCCATTTAAAAAAAAAGATATAAATCGAAATATTTCATGACTTTATTGACCTGACCAGGAAAAAAGAAGTAACTCTATTTTTTTATGTTTAGAATATTTCTTAACTTAATTAAATAAATGAAATTGGAATAGGTGTGGGTTGATGTATATAGTGTTATTGGAGCCATATCATTCAATCTCTGCAAGAATAGTTTGAAAATATATATTTTCAAATCATTACTCTAATATAGAAATCGATTTTTAATCCAAATTAAACGACAAGTTTAAACAACTTTTGGATTAATCAAGGAAAGCCTTATTCTTTTAGATCCAAACTAAACCTTAATTTAAATTAAATTAATTGTTAATTGGGAATTTTTTTGAATCGAGAGGTTTAGCTATTTTTTATTTGAGGCGAATTCGAAATTGTTCGAATTGTGTAATCATCAATTACTGACGTTGGTAACCGACCCAAAGCAATTTGATTA